AATCCTATGTTTTCGATTATCTAATAAATCATTTAATGAAAGTAGATTATCTTACCATTAATTTCACAACTTCCATGATCTCTTCCCGAACCAAACATGAATCTTTCGATTCATTTGGCTCTCACGCTCCATTTTTGATTTTATGGACATTCCCGTATCTTTTTTTAATATAATGAGCCTATCCTCTCTATTTCTGTTTGTATTCAAACATATCAAAACCGATACAAGAACAGAATATTAGGAGGACTCTTCCGACCAGACAAAAAATCTATAATTGTCAGCAAAGTTGTTTCTTTATTTGTTCTTTATTTCATTGAAAATAGATATTTCTATATTATAGAAATATAGAAAATTTCAATTTTATTTTGATTTCCTTTTTTATTCAAATCCAAAAATTCCCCCTTTTTATACATAACATAGGTTGCCGATTCGGCATTGGATAATATAATAAAGGGCAAGGCGCCCTTTATTTATTCTAGTAAATGGTTCAAATCATTTTATCGATATGAGTGTTCTATATCGAAAAAATTATCAACTATTCTTTTTTAAACCATTTCGTTATTAACGTAGTGGTAGAAAGAGTACCATGTTGTGCCCGGACTTCAAACAGTTTAGCTTTAACCATGTTAATGGTCTCACATTATTGGTTGGTTGATAGAGAATCAAAGTTAACTTACCAATGAATAACGAAATGCTATGGTTCTTACATATGATTTATGAATTTACTCAGAAGGAATTCGTCGAGATTATGCACTTTTTTCCTATTTATCCTATAAAAATATAGAATAACATAAATAAAGTGCAGTCGGTTAGATCCAACCTATTCGTGAAATATACAACTCGCACACACTCCCTTTCCAAAAAAAATCAATACACCAAGCACTACACTTAGATTTATTGGATTTGTTGCTAAAATATCGGTATTAAACCCGAAACTCCCGGCGGATGGCCAGTGGCCTAAGGAAACGAAAGAATCGGTTACATTGTTCATATGCTCTCCTCTTATAAATAGGACTAAGAAAGAACAGAGTTCTTTTTGTATCACTTGACTCGCCCTTTTTTTTATCGATTTCTTTTTCTTAATTTCCCGTTTTTTTTTAATGTTAATGGGAGTAGATTAAATCTATTTATTGAATTTGAGATTGAGAATTACAAAATTTCTTATTCTTTTTGAAGTATCCGATAAGATACTTATTAAGTTAGGTCCTGGGTCTCGTATCAATTGAAAAATATCTCCTTTGTTCAAACACTTCCTAAAAGAAAAATAAAAATTCCATCGTACTAAACTAAAGGCGGGAAGGAAGAAAACGAGTGAATCCACAAATTCCTCATCCTCAAATCACTCCTTCCCGGGGTATTGTAGCAACAAATACATAATTGTAGGAATAAAGTATTGATATAATTCACAGAAGCAAATGGCAACGAGTTAATAAAATAAGAAAAAAGTAGGTAACGTACTTTTTTACATTTTCATTCTAGGATTAAATTAAACAAAAGGATTCGCAAATAAAAGCGCTAATGCCACGACCAGTCCATAAATTGTTAAAGCTTCCATAAAAGCTAGACTAAGTAATAAAGTACCTCGTATTTTTCCTTCTGCTTCTGGTTGTCTCGCAATACCTTCTACGGCTTGGCCTGCAGCAGTACCTTGACCAACTCCAGGTCCAATAGAAGCAAGCCCTACGGCCAATCCAGCAGCAATAACGGAAGCGGCAGAAATCAGTGGATTCATGATGATAGGTTCCTCACACCAAAAAAAAATGGTTAATGATACAATCAACCAATGAATTATTACTTATTTGATCACAAAAATCTATTGAGTCGAAGTAACTAAAACTTCGAATAAAATAAAAAAAATAATGAAATTAATATAGAAATATAGATAGAGATAACCCCTATATAACTAGTATATATCTAATGTCACATATACATTTGTTTCTTTCATAACGTAAACCGCCTGCATTTTCTTTTTATATTGAATCGGATTCTAGAAGAATTCTTCGAAAAATATACAGGGACTGTGACTGGCCTTATAAACATTCCATATATCTAGTGGTGACCCCCACTAACTCATCCGCCATTTCGTAATATCGTCTATCTTTCCTCCTACAACTCTAGTCGTAATATATATATGTATTTATATCTATTATGTTCCTCAACTAAGAACCAATCTTGAACTATGCATTGCCTCAATTGGGATAAGCTTAAAAATAAAGAATATTTCGAAAACTAATCAATGATGACCCTCCATGGATTCCCCTATATAAGCCGCGGCTAAAGTTGCAAAAATAAGAGCTTGAATACCGCTTGTAAATAATCCAAGAAACATGACAGGTATAGGAACTACTAAAGGTACTAAAGAAACAAGAACAACAACTACTAATTCATCAGCTAATATATTCCCGAAAAGTCGAAAACTAAGAGATAAAGGTTTTGTGAAATCTTCTAGGATGTTAATTGGTAAAAGTATTGGAGTTGGTTGAATGTATTTTCCGAAATAACCCAATCCTTTTTTGGTAAGACCCGCATAAAAATATGCTACTGACGTGAGTAAAGCTAAAGCAACAGTAGTATTTATATCATTTGTGGGGGCGGCTAGCTCCCCATGAGGTAACTGTATGATTTTCCAAGGTAAAAGGGCACCTGACCAATTCGAAACAAAAATAAATAGGAACATAGTTCCAATAAAGGGAACCCAAGGGCCATATTCTTCTCCAATCTGAGTTTTGCTCAAGTCTCGAATAAATTCAAGGACATATTCGAAGAAATTCTGACCGTCGGTCGGAATGGTTTGTGGATTCCGAACGGATATGATGACTGAACCTAATAAGATAGCAATTACGACCCAAGAAGTGATAAGTACTTGGGCATGAATTTGTAAACCTCCTATTTGCCAATATAAATGTTGGCCCACTTCTACACCTGATATATCGTATAACCCTTTGAGTGTTTTAATGGAACATGGTATAACATTCATATTGTCCTCTGACAGAAATCGAACTGAAAAAAAGAATTATTTTGATTCAACCATCTCTTTCTCGACTCATCTACTTTCATCATTAATCATATAGTTAGGATACCAAGAAATCACATAACATAATATCAATATCCCATTTTATCTCTTTTTAAAAATAAAAGACAAGAATAGTAACCGATCCAATAAATAAAAATAATTAACTAATCTTATTATTATTATTCTTAATCATAACATAATCAACGACTTCTTATATAGCTAGAACGGCCCTCACAAATTGCGGATACCAATTTGTTAAGAATCAATCGGATTGAAGCTATAGCGTCATCGTTGGCTGGAATCGAAATATCTGCGAGATCTGGGTCACAATTTGTATCGATTAAACAAATCGTCGGAATTCCCAAAATGACACATTCTCGAAGAGCTGTATATTCTTCTCGCTGATCAACGATTATTACAATATCGGGCAATTCAGTCATATATTTGATCCCGCCCAGATATGTTTGCAAAGTAGATAATTTTCTCTTCAACATTGCTGCATCTCTTTTAGAGAGACGGTTGAGTTTCCCCATCTTTTGTTCTGCTCTTAAGTCTCTGCACTTATGAAGTCTCGTTTCCGTAGTGGACCAATTCGTTAACATACCGCCGAGCCATTTTCTATTAACATAATGACATCGAGCCCTTATTGCAGCTGATGCTACTAAATCCGCTGCTTTATTTTTGGTACCAACAATTAAGAAGTTTTTTCCTCGACTTGCTGCATCAAAAACTAAATCGCAGGCTTCCGATAAAAAACGAGCAGTTCTAGTGAGATTTATAATATGAATACCTTTACGCTTTGCAGAGATGTAAGGGGCCATTCTAGGATTCCATTTCTTAGTACCATGACCAAAATGAACTCCTGCTTCCATCATCTCTTCCAAATGGATGTTCCAATATCTTCTTGTCATCTTTCCCACGCTTTCTTTTTTTTTTTTTTTTAACAAATAAATAATTGTTCCTACGGAACCTTCTGCCGGGATTGACCGTTGATACACAGCCCAAACCTTTCATTTTTTTTATTACTTAACTTAATTTCTTCATTTTTTTTAGTACCCAATCAATAACTAGTAAAGTAAAAAGAAAAATATCTCCTTAAGAATTATGAATTCGCTTAAATGATTTTTCTGGTGTGTCATAGAAATTGCTTGGGGCGCAAGAACAAAAAAATTCTCTATGGTGTAACAAAATATCTCTCATTTCCAACTCGAATAGATTTTTCTTTTTGATTTCAAAATGAATGTCTTGCCTCGAACGGTGCACTATTTTTTTGAATCCAGTACCGACAGGGATAATCCCCCCCAAAACAACATTTTCTTTCAGACCCTTCAACCAATCAATACGACCCCGTAGAGCAGCTTTTGCCAAAACTCTAGCAGTTTCTTGAAAACTTGCTTCGGATATGAAACTTTGAGTATTCAGAGATGCCCTCGTTATTCCCAATAAAATTGCACGATAACAGATTGCTTCGTCTAAAGCACGCCCTGCTCGTTCCGCTCGCAACAATCCGATTAGTTCTCCAGGTAAAAAAACATTAGACATTCCATCTTCTGAAACCAACACTTTTGATGTTACTTGTCGTACAATAATCTCTATATGTCTATTATGGATCTGTACCCCCTGGGATCGATAAACCTTTTGGATCTTATTAACCAAAGAGATACGACTTTGGGCTATGGTTAACTCAGCTCCAATTAAGAATCCCCAAGGAATTCCAAGAACTCTTGGTATACGCTCGTTCCAACCTTCAACTCTCCTTTCAAGGTTCATCGATATTGAACCAATCGAGCGCACTTCTAAGATTTGTTCCACTTTTGGAAGACCTTGCGTTATGTCACCAGATCGGGATTTTTCATATATAAATGTAACTAATGTATCTCCTTCAGAAAGGGTTTCTCCATAATGTCCATGAACAGTCGCTCCTGGAGTGGCCAAATAAGGCTTAGCTGATCTTATAATTAAAGAGTCAACATGAACAATTAAAATTTGACCAGATTTTTTTATGTGTGGTCCATATTTAAATAGACATATATTTTCACAAATAAATTGTCCAATGCTAATTATTGTGGATGTCTCTTCACAATAATTGTAATGTAGAAAGCACCAATTCAAATGGGATGGATTCAAAATGATGTTATTGCATGGACTGGGATTATAAATCCTCCTATTTTCATCTATTAAACAGTATTTAAGTACTTCAAGTACTTGGAAAGTCTGTTTAAAATTGTCAAGTAGCCAATATTTGTTTAACAAGATCTGATTATGAGTTATTAAATGATAAGATGAATAAAAGTTCACTATTTTAGGTACTATTGTACCTAAGGGGCCCAACAAACCCCTAATTGGAGTTATGGGATTCGATTCTTTTGCCACATTGTTATATTTCGAACCGTTGAATGGACCAACTCGAAAACAATTGAATGATGACAAAATTCTCAAAGATTGGCCTTCCTTATTTCGATTCAACAACGTACCAATAGTTCCTTGATGCTGGATAACTAATGGAATCTTCACTTTGTAATAAAAAGGATTGATATTGGTGCGATCTAATCCATTATCAGGAATCAATCCCGAACCTGCCGTATCATACCTTTTTCCGGTATAGGAAATAGTAGACTTGACTAATTCAATTCTTATGAAATCACGAATCAGATCATTTGCCCTTACTTCAACAAAGGAAGCATGAACCTCTTCCATAGAACCGTTTTTTTCTTGGTCCCAATTCAATACTAAGCAAGTCCGAACTAATTGAATACTTGTGTGATAAATTCCTCGAATTGACTTTCCATTTCCATAAAGGATATAATTGACAACTCTAAGCTGGACATTTTCTTTTTCCTGCAAGAGATCTTGAGGGAAAAGTTTTGCTAAATTTATCCCATCAGCTATTTCATATGTGACTACGGGTCGAACCAAAACAAAATACTTTTTTTTGATAGGTGTGATCCGTTGGACATAGATCCAATTTTTCGATTTTGTTTTTGATTCCTTATAATTTTTTTTTTCTGTTCCTGGTGGTATCAAAATGCCACTGTGTCTGGATATCTTATCTGTCCCTCCGGGAAAATGAATATCTCCAGAAAAGATTTTTAGTTCAATACTTTTTTTTTTTCTCTCCACTCGGACTAATCCACCTACTCGGCTTCTTGTATTTGTATTTAAAGCGAGTTGTGTATCTACTCCAATGATACTATTGTTCCGGACCATTATAGACGAAGATCCGGGTAAGATATGCACCTCTTCGGGAATAAAAAAAAACCGATCCACTTTCATTTGGTATTTCGGACTAAATTCTTTTGCTCCTCGATACTCAATCAAATCTTCTTTTTTTACTATTGAATCCACCTCCGCGGTCCCATATTTAGTAATTCCCGAACTCTTTTTTCTGTATCGTGGATCATCAAAATAAGCAAGAATACTATTTCTACGTAAAATAACATTTATGGGTATTTCAATCGAAATACCAAAAGAGGGTATTAATTCTTTCTCTCGTTCTTGATCGTATTGTAATGGGATGAGAAATCTATTTCTTCGTCTTTTCGCCAAGAAATCAGAATTCTCTTGGAGAATCGAAGGGTATATGAAATTCCAATGACCATTGGATATAATTCGATCAAGTCTTGAATAATCAAGAATTTCCCTATCTTTTTTACGAGTACCAGAAGGATCCAACAATTTATGTCTTACTCGATCCTTAGTGATTGAGAGGTCAGAGCTATATCTTTCGTCGACAGAAAAAGAATGAACATTCATTTGATCTTGATCCTTGTGAAGCGAAAAAGACACTATACTGGATCTGCACGGGCCCCCCGCTAATATCCATAAATGACTTGTTTTTGGTAATAGATGAACATTACTATATGTATATTCAGGTGCGTGGTAGACATCAATACTCCAGTGCATTTCTCCCTCTGATTCAGAATAAATATGTTTTAGAACCCTCTCTTTAAAATGAAAAGTAGACGTTCCGGCACGAATCTCGGCAATCACTTGTTCAGATTCTACATATTGATCATTTTGAACTAAAATCACACTTTTTGGTGGAATATTCACACTATGTATAATATCTCGACTCTCAATAGTTACATGCAAGTCTATAGAACATAGAAAAGCAGGATGCCCATGACGGGTACGTGTGGGATGAACCAAATACTCATTGAACTTTATTTTTCCATTAGAAGGGGCTCGTACATGTTCGGCAGTACCGCCTGTGAATACTCCACCCGTATGAAAAGTTCTTAATGTTAGTTGAGTCCCCGGTTCCCCAATTGATTGACCCGCAATAATACCTATGGCTTCCCCCAACTCGACCAGGTCACCGTGAGTGGGGCTTCTGCCATAACATAATTGACAGATCCAAGATGTATTCCTGCAAGTAAAAGGGGTTCGAATATATATTGGTTGTGCTCGAAAGGTTATGAATCGATTGGCAAGTCCAATCCCAATATCTTGATTTCGAGCGGCAATGCATCGTATCCCCATATATA